TTTTTTATTATTATTAATATTTTATATTTTTCTATGTTATTTTATATGTTTTTTTATGTTATTACAATTACTTCAGTTATTCAATTGATCTTTTTTCTCTATATTATAATTATATTTTATATCAAAAAAAATTGGCTCAATAAAATCTGGTTTTGTTGTTATAGAACACGGTATTCTATATTCTATAGTAACAATATTCTATAGTAGCAAAACAATAAGAAATACGAATAATAAATTTAACGAATAATAAATTTAAAAGTATGAATAGAACAAAAGAGGGGGGAGGAAATAATAAAGAAAAATTTATACAAAGCTAGATATGAATCATCCGCACCCTCTTTTTTGTATTTCATTAATTGAATTTTGTTTGATTAAGACTAAGTTCTGTAAAAACCCCCGCCTTCTTTAAAATATCATGAACAGTTCCTGTGGGTTGAGCTCCTTTTTCAAGGAAATACAGAATAGCGGGAACATTTAAATAGGTTTGATTATTTATCGGATCATAAAAACCCACTTTTCGAAGATCTCTTCCCTCTCTTCGGGATCGAACATCAATTGCAACGATTCGATAAACGGCTCATTGGGATAGATGTAGTTAAATAATACCCCCCCCTAGAAACGTATAAGAAGTTTTCTCCTCGTACGGCTCGAGAAAAAAATGATTAATTAAAAGTTATGTCTATGTATGGAATTATATGATTATGATATGGAATTAGAATGTCAAAAAGATCCATAAACAGCAAATAAATTAGACATTTAAACCCGTCTTTTTTTTTCGAAAAAAAAAAGAAGAAAAAAGCATTCGTACTCTCATAACTCAAGTCAAATAACTCTCAAAATGCTAAAAAAAACCTTAGGCATTCCTTTATTGAGTGGTCTCTAACCCCTTTTTTGTTTGTCTCGCTTAGAATCTATTTCGATTCTTCATTTTAATCTAGTTGTTGAGAAAAGTGAAAAGGGTATTTCCTTGTTCTAGGATCTTTTATCTTTGTCTTGAATCATTAGGTTTAGACATTACTTCGGCGATATTTAATCATTTCAAAAATGGCAGCAACATGCCCTTTTTTCTCTCTTTTTTTCTTTCTATAAAAGAATCATATGAACGATTAATTCCCGCATGATACACTTTTGATCGAAAGAGTTTTACGAATTCCAACAATTTTTATTTTTGATTTGAAAATAGTTTGAATCGGAGCCTTTCGATTTCTATATCAAAAATAGACTTACGAAGTTGTTTCAACTTATTGATTTCCATTAACTAACCCTAGATCCTTGCCCCTTAAAAATGGATGTTTCTCTTCGAGCTCCATCCTGTACTATTTACATTACAACCCAACAAAAAGACGGATTATAATAGAACAAAGGATGTCGAGCAAAAAGCACCTTCATTTCTACATAATGGAAAGTGGTGGGTTTTGACATCCACAGCTGATCATGTCCTTCAAGTCGCACGTTGCTTTCTACCACATCGTTTCAAACGAAGTTTTACCATAACATTCCTCTAATTTGGAACATTGATTCAATTATGGAATCATGAATAGTCATTGGTTCAGTCGATACATAATAATCTATCTATAGTTCTTCCTTCTATATGAAAGAAATTTCCTTCTATATGCTATATGAAATAAATAGATAATTTAGGAAGAAAAAGCCTCAATAAGAATTCAAACTAACCCATATTGTATGAATGCAATATATTTTTCTTCTTTTTTACTTTTATTATACTTTTCTATTCTAAAAATAAAAAAAAAAAATAAAGAATATCTAATAATAGTACGAATAATAGTACGAAAATAATAATAATATCACGAATATTATAAATAACACAAATAAACTAATCTTTTTGAATATACCTTGCATCGTCAAATAACCCGATAGATCAAATAACTCGATCGAATAGATCCGCCAATCTCATAGTTCTTCGAGTGCCAATCTTAAGCTTAAGAAATCATTAAAAATAAAAAGCAAGAATCCCATTTTCTCCAATATTTAACTCTTAGAAAAAAGGTAAGGTTATTAAAAAAAAAAAAAGAGCAATTTAGATTCGGATATCATTATTCTGATATATGAAAAGAGCATGCTCTGGGACGGAAGGATTCGAACCTCCGAATAGCGGGACCAAAACCCGTTGCCTTACCACTTGGCTACGCCCCATTTAGATTTCTATTTGAAACTACTAAACACTAATATGGGTATTCCTTGTTCGTCAATTCCAGTTCCAAATAGCTATGGAATAGATTAGATTCTTGCTACGATTTTTGCACGTATGGATAGAGAATTAAACTTAATTTATTGATCATTACATAGAATTCAATTAAGATATTGTATGAAAGTATGATTTCTTCTATTCTCTTGTAAGAATTGAAGGCTTTTTGATTGGGTGAGTTCAAAGAAGTATTGTTTAGTCTGCCTTATTTTCCTTTCTTCATTTTTTTCCTTATATCAAAAAACATATTAATAACTCAATCAAAATTATCTCCAAGAACAAAATTTTGTTATG